GCTAGCATCCCATAAACAATAAAAGGTTTGGTCCTAGCCTTATAATTAGTTGGAGGTAGAATTACACATGCAAATTTCCATAAACCGGTGTCAAATCCCACGGAGTTTTTTTTAACTCTTAGGAGAGGGTATCAAGTACATTCAATAGCTAAAGACACCTTGCCTAGCCACACCCCCACGGGATACAGCAGTGATAAAAATTAAGCAATGAACGAAAGTTCGACTAAGCCATACCTCTTTAAGGGTTGGTAAATTTCGTGCCAGCCACCGCGGTCATACGATTAACCCAAACTAATTATTCTCGGCGTAAAACGTGTTACTAGAAATATACAAAATAGAATTAAAAACCATCCAATATGTGAAAATTCATCGCTGGACCTAAAGCCAATGACGAAAGTAATTCTAGATACCTAATACACGATAGCTAAGATCCAAACTGGGATTAGATACCCCACTATGCTTAGCCCTAAACCTCAATAATTCTAAAACAAAAATATTTGCCTGAGAACTACTGGCCATAGCTTAAAACTCAAAGGACTTGGCGGTACTTTATATCCATCTAGAGGAGCCTGTTCTATAATCGATAAACCCCGTTATACCTCACCACCCCTTGCTAATACAGCCTATATACCGCCATCTTCAGCAAACCCTAAAAAGGAGGAAAAGTAAGCAAGAGAATCACCGTAAAAACGTTAGGTCAAGGTGTAGCCAATGAGGTGGGAAGCAATGGGCTACATTTTCTTACAAAGAACATTACGCTACCCTTTATGAAACTAAAGGACAAAGGAGGATTTAGTAGTAAATTAAGAATAGAGAGCTTAATTGAATTGAGCAATGAAGTACGTACACACCGCCCGTCACCCTCCTCAAACTAAATAAACGAGAACTATACATAATTCCATCAAACTTTTACGAGAGGAGATAAGTCGTAACAAGGTAAGCATACTGGAAAGTGTGCTTGGGATAACCATGAAGTAGCTTAGTCAACAAAAGCATCTGGCCTACACCCAGAAGACTCCACAACCATGGACATCATGAACCAAACCTAGCCCTATAAAACTCTAAACTCAATTATAAACAACCATAAAACAAACCATTTGACAAAAGAAAGTATTGGAGAAAGAAATCTACTTCAGGCGCTATAGAGAGAGTACCGCAAGGGAAAGATGAAAGAACTCTTAAAAGTAAAAATAAGCAAAGATTAACCCTTGTACCTTTTGCATAATGAGTTAACTAGAAACCATCTAGCCAAGAGACCCTATGCTAGATACCCCGAAACCAAACGAGCTACCTAAGAGCAGTTTTAAGAACCAACCCGTCTATGTAGCAAAATAGTGGGACGACTCCTAGGTAGAGGTGATAAGCCTACCGAGCTTGGTGATAGCTGGTTACCCGACAAAGAATTTGAGTTCAACTTTAAGATTACCGCAAGAAGCAACAATCAAAATGTAATCTTAAATTTTAAACTAAAGAGGGACAGCTCTTTAGTGATGGAAACAACCTTTTATAGTGAATAAACACACAACCCCAAACCCATTGTTGGCCTAAAAGCAGCCACCAATAAAGAAAGCGTTAAAGCTCAACACTATAAATATCTTAATCCCACAAGCCATAATGAATCCCTATAAATTATAATCGGGTCAATCTATAATTATATAGATGAGATACTGTTAACATAAGTAACAAGAACACTGTTCTCCATGCACAAGCCTATAACAACCCGGATAACCATTGTTAGTTAACATCAACAGGTGAAGACGTCACCAATAAAGACAACCTGAACCTAAATGTTAATCCAACACAGGTGTGCTATCAAGGAAAGATTAAAAGAAGTAAAAGGAACTCGGCAAACAAGAATCCCGCCTGTTTACCAAAAACATCGCCTCTAGCATAAAAAGTATTAGAGGCACTGCCTGCCCAGTGACAAGAGTTCAACGGCCGCGGTATACTGACCGTGCAAAGGTAGCATAATCACTTGTTCCTTAATTGGGGACTGGAATGAACGGCCTCACGAGGATTCAACTGTCTCTTACTTCTAATCAGTGAAATTGACCTCCCCGTGAAGAGGCGGGGATAAAGCAATAAGACGAGAAGACCCTATGGAGCTTTAATTCACTAGCCTAACTACCTAACCACTACCCCTAATGGATTAAAAACAAAAGAAATAGGCTAACAATTTCGGTTGGGGTGACCTCGGAGAACAAAACAACCTCCGAATGATTTTAACTAAGGCCTACAAGCCAAAGTACCAAAAATCCAATTGACCCAATTCATTTGATCAACGGACCAAGTTACCCTAGGGATAACAGCGCAATCCTATTCAAGAGTCCATATCGACAATTAGGGTTTACGACCTCGATGTTGGATCAGGACATCCCAATGGTGCAGCAGCTATTAATGGTTCGTTTGTTCAACGATTAAAGTCCTACGTGATCTGAGTTCAGACCGGAGTAATCCAGGTCGGTTTCTATCTATTAACTATTTCTCCCAGTACGAAAGGACAAGAGAAATGAGGCCTCCTTTATTCAAGCGCCTTAAAACTAATATATGAAGTTATCTAAATTTAATAAGTTTGTTCAACACCCCCCTAGACAAGGGGTTTATTAGGGTGGCAGAGCCCGGAAATTGCGTAAGATTTAAAACCTTGTACCCAGAGGTTCAAATCCTCTCCCTAATAGTGTATTTCATAAATATCCTGATACTCCTAGTACCAGTCTTAATTGCCATAGCATTTCTCACCTTAGTAGAACGAAAAATCCTAGGCTACATACAATTACGAAAAGGCCCAAATATCGTAGGACCCTACGGAGTCCTACAACCATTCGCAGATGCTATAAAACTATTCATTAAAGAACCCCTACGCCCCCTAGCCACCTCTACAACCCTTTTCATTATTGCTCCAACATTATCCCTATCATTAGCACTAAGCCTATGAATCCCATTACCCATACCCTACCCCCTAGTCAATCTGAACCTAGGAATTCTATTTATCCTAGCCACATCAAGTCTTTCAGTATATTCCATTCTATGATCAGGATGAGCATCAAACTCTAAGTACTCCATATTCGGAGCTCTCCGGGCGGTCGCACAGACAATCTCATACGAAGTAACAATAGCAATCATCCTCTTATCCGTCCTTTTAACAAGCGGATCCTTCTCAATCCAATCCCTTATCTACACACAAGAACCCTTATGACTCTTAATCCCAACTTGACCACTCGCCATAATATGATTCATCTCAACCCTAGCAGAAACAAACCGAGCCCCCTTCGACCTAACAGAAGGAGAATCAGAATTGGTATCAGGGTTCAACGTAGAGTACGCCGCCGGACCCTTCGCCCTATTCTTTATAGCCGAGTACATAAACATCATCCTAATAAACGCCCTATCAACAATTGTATTCATAGGCCCACTACATGATTTCATCAACCCAGAACTTTACACCACAAACTTTATACTAAAGACCCTAGTATTAACAACCCTCTTCTTATGGGTCCGCGCCTCCTACCCACGATTTCGATATGACCAATTAATACACCTACTATGAAAGAACTTCCTACCACTTACCCTAGCTCTCTGCACATGACATATCTCTACCCCAATCTTCATAGCAAGCATCCCACCATACACCTAGAAATATGTCTGAAAAAGAGTTACTTTGATAGAGTAAATCATAGAGGTTTAAACCCTCTTATTTCTAGAACGATAGGAATTGAACCTATACCTAAGAATCCAAAATTCTCCGTGCTACCCATTACACCCCATTCTAAAGTAAGGTCAGCTAATAAAGCTATCGGGCCCATACCCCGAAAATGTTGGTTTAACCCCTTCCCGTACTAATTAACCCAATTACACTAACAACCATCTACATAACTATTATAACAGGACCAATAATTACCATATTGAGCTCCAACTTATTCGTTATATGAATCGGACTAGAAATAAATCTACTAGCCCTCATCCCACTCATAGCTAACAACCCCAACCCACGCTCCACTGAAGCAGCAACCAAATATTTCCTCACGCAGGCAACCGCCTCAATAATCCTCCTCCTCTCCATCCTAATAAACTTCAAACAATTAGGTATATGGACATTCCAACCCGAAACTAATAACATCATTATAACTATAACCTTTGTTTCCCTAGCAATCAAACTAGGTCTAGCCCCATTTCACTCATGACTCCCAGAAGTCACACAAGGAATTAAACTTAGCGTAGGACTTGTTCTCCTTACATGACAAAAAATTGCCCCATTATCTATTATATACCAATTTTATGAACTAATTAACCCCTATCTCCTAATCTTATCAGCCATTATTTCAGTACTAGTCGGAGGCTGAAATGGACTTAACCAAACACAAACACGAAAAATTATGGCCTACTCATCCATTGCTCACATAGGATGAATAATCTCTATTTTAACATACAACCCATCATTAACAACCCTAAACCTCCTAATCTATATCATTATAACAATCCCCTTATTCCTTATCTTCCACACTCACTCATTTACATCCATCTCCTCCGCATCACTTATATGGAACAAAATGCCAATAGCCCTACCTATAATCTCATTAATTTTATTATCTACAGGAGGTCTGCCACCACTCACAGGATTCTTACCCAAATGGACTATTATCGCCGAACTCATAAAAAATAATAACCTATTTCTAGCCACACTAATAGCAATAACTGCCCTAATCAACCTATTCTTTTATACACGACTAATTTACTCAACCTCACTAACCACCTTCCCTAGCAACAATAACTCCAAAATGTACATCCACCAAGACCACACAAAAAAAACCAACATACTACCACCAATAATAATCATCAGCACAATAATACTCCCCCTGTCTCCCCTACTTTTGTACTAGAAGTTTAGGATAGTCAGTCCAAGAGCCTTCAAAGCCCTAAGCAAACCCACAAAGTTTAACTTCTGATAAGGACTGCAAGACTACATCTTACATCTAATGAGTGCAAATCAATTGCTTTAATTAAGCTAAATCCTCTACTAGATTGATAGGACTCAAACCTATAAACTTTTAGTTAACAGCTAAACACCCTAATATGGCTTCAATCTACTTCTCCCGCCTATCAGAAAGGGGGCGGGAGAAGCCTTAGTAGAGGTGCTCTCTACACCTTCGAATTTGCAATTCGATGTGATTATCACCTTAAGGCTTGGTAAAAAGAGGCCTTATCCTCTGTGCTTAGATTTACAGTCTAATGCTTTACTCAGCCATTTTACCTATGTTCATCAACCGCTGATTATTCTCTACCAACCACAAAGACATCGGGACCCTGTATTTATTATTCGGAGCCTGAGCAGGAATAGTAGGGACAGCCCTTAGCATCCTAATTCGAGCAGAACTCGGTCAACCAGGCGCACTATTAGGCGACGACCAGATCTACAACGTAATTGTCACAGCCCACGCATTCGTAATAATCTTCTTCATGGTTATACCAATAATAATTGGTGGCTTTGGCAATTGACTTGTCCCACTTATAATTGGAGCACCAGATATAGCGTTCCCCCGAATAAACAACATAAGTTTCTGACTCCTACCTCCATCATTTCTTCTCTTACTTGCATCATCAATAGTAGAGGCCGGGGCGGGGACAGGTTGAACTGTCTACCCACCATTAGCCGGCAATCTAGCACACGCCGGAGCATCAGTTGATCTAACAATTTTTTCACTACACTTAGCAGGTGTTTCCTCAATCCTCGGGGCGATTAACTTCATTACTACAATTATCAATATAAAACCACCAGCTATAACACAATACCAAACCCCACTATTCGTCTGATCAGTACTAATCACTGCTGTCCTGCTACTCCTCTCCCTCCCTGTTCTAGCCGCAGGGATTACAATACTTCTCACAGACCGTAACCTTAATACCACTTTCTTTGACCCAGCTGGAGGAGGTGACCCCATCCTCTACCAACACCTGTTCTGATTCTTCGGACACCCAGAAGTGTATATTCTTATTCTCCCTGGCTTTGGTATTATCTCCCACATCGTAACTTACTACTCAGGTAAAAAAGAACCATTCGGGTATATGGGAATAGTCTGAGCTATAATATCTATCGGATTCCTGGGATTTATCGTCTGAGCCCACCATATATTTACAGTAGGACTTGACGTAGACACACGAGCTTATTTTACATCTGCCACAATAATTATTGCTATCCCAACGGGAGTTAAAGTTTTTAGCTGACTAGCAACACTGCACGGAGGTAATATCAAATGATCCCCTGCAATATTATGAGCCCTAGGATTTATTTTCCTATTTACAGTAGGGGGCCTTACAGGCATTGTCCTGTCCAACTCCTCTCTAGACATTGTCCTTCACGACACATACTATGTAGTCGCCCACTTCCACTATGTCCTCTCCATAGGCGCTGTCTTCGCTATCATAGCTGGATTTGTACACTGATTCCCATTATTTACAGGGTATACACTAGATGACATATGAGCTAAAACACACTTCGCCATCATATTCGTAGGAGTAAATATGACATTCTTCCCACAACATTTCCTTGGTCTCTCAGGCATGCCACGACGCTATTCCGACTACCCAGATGCCTACACAACATGAAATACAGTCTCATCCATAGGATCTTTTATCTCACTAACAGCAGTTCTAATTATAGTTTTCATAATTTGAGAAGCCTTTGCCTCTAAACGAGAAGTGCTTAGCGTAGAACATACTTCCACAAACCTAGAATGACTACACGGGTGTCCCCCACCTTATCACACATTTGAAGAGCCAACCTTCGTTAAAGTAAAATAAGAAAGGAAGGATTCGAACCCCCTAAAACTGGTTTCAAGCCAGGACCATAACCTCTATGTCTTTCTCAATGAGATATTAGTAAATAAATTACATAACTTTGTCAAAGTTAAATTATAGATTAAACTCTATATATCTTACATGGCTTACCCCTTCCAACTAGGCTTACAAGATGCTTCCTCACCTATTATAGAAGAACTTATAAATTTCCACGACCACACGCTCATAATCGTATTCCTAATCAGCTCTCTAGTCCTGTATATCATCACCCTAATACTAACAACAAAACTAACTCATACCAGCACTATAGACGCCCAAGAAGTAGAGACCATCTGAACCATCCTACCAGCCGTAATTTTAATCCTAATTGCCCTACCTTCCTTACGCATCCTATACATAATAGACGAGATTAATAACCCAGCCCTCACAGTAAAAACAATAGGCCATCAATGATACTGAAGCTATGAATACACAGACTACGAAGACCTCTGTTTCGACTCATACATAATTCCGACCTCTGAGTTAAAGCCCGGAGAACTTCGCCTCCTAGAAGTAGATAATCGAGTAGTTCTTCCCATAGAATTACCAATCCGAATACTAATCTCATCCGAAGACGTCCTTCACTCATGAGCTGTGCCCTCCCTAGGGCTAAAAACAGACGCTATCCCAGGGCGACTAAACCAAGCAACTATCTCATCCAACCGCCCTGGGTTGTTCTACGGTCAATGCTCAGAAATCTGCGGCTCCAATCATAGCTTCATGCCCATCGTACTTGAAATAGTCCCTCTAAAAAACTTTGAGAATTGATCTTTATCAATAATCTAGTAGCATTACGAAGCTTAGAGCGTTAGCCTTTTAAGCTAAAGTTAGAGACGTTAAGTCTCCGTAATGAATGCCACAACTGGATACTTCCACATGACTCATTACTGTGTTATCGACTACAATCACACTGTTCATTCTTATACAACTAAAAATTTCACTCCATGACTTCCCACAAACCCCGTCAGTCAAATCAATTAAACTTACAAAAACAAACAACCCCTGAGAGTCAAAATGAACGAAAATCTATTCGCCTCTTTCATTACCCCTACAATAATAGGCCTTCCTATTGTCGTCCTCATTATCATACTTCCATCAATGCTTATAACCTCCTCCAAACGACTAATCTCAAACCGCTACCACTTATTTCAACAATGGTTAGTCAAACTTATTATCAAACAAATAATACTTATTCACTCCCCCAAAGGACGTACATGATCACTTATACTGGTATCCTTAATCATATTCATTGGCTCAACTAACCTCCTAGGTTTACTACCTCACACATTCACCCCAACAACACAACTATCGACAAACCTAGGAATAGCAATTCCACTGTGAGCAGGGGCTGTAATCCTAGGCTTCCGCCACAAACTAAAAGCCTCACTGGCCCACTTCCTACCTCAGGGAACACCTATTTCCCTAATTCCCATGCTGATTATTATCGAAACTATCAGCTTATTTATTCAACCCATGGCCCTAGCAGTCCGTTTAACAGCCAACATCACCGCAGGCCACCTATTAATCCACCTAATCGGAGGCGCTACACTAGTTCTCACAAGCATTAGCCCACCAACAGCTACAATCACATTCATTATTTTAGCCCTCCTCACTATCCTAGAATTTGCCGTAGCCCTTATTCAAGCCTACGTATTTACCCTGCTAGTGAGCCTCTATCTACACGATAATACCTAATGACCCACCAAACCCATGCTTTCCATATAGTAAACCCAAGCCCATGACCTCTAACAGGAGCCTTTTCTGCCTTACTGTTAACCTCAGGCCTAGTTATATGATTCCATTACAACTCAATCATCCTCCTATCACTAGGGCTCCTAGGCAACTCACTCACTATGTATCAATGATGACGTGACGTAATCCGAGAAGGCACTTACCAAGGCCACCACACACCTATTGTACAAAAAGGCTTACGTTACGGTATAATCCTATTCATTGTCTCCGAAGTATTTTTCTTTGCAGGTTTCTTCTGAGCTTTCTACCACTCAAGCCTAGTCCCAACACATGACTTAGGAGGGTGCTGACCACCAACAGGAATCACCCCCCTTAACCCCCTAGAAGTCCCACTCCTAAACACATCAGTCTTACTAGCATCAGGGGTGTCCATCACATGAGCTCATCATAGCCTAATAGAAGGTAAACGCAACAATATGAATCAAGCCTTATTTATCACAATTATACTAGGAGTCTACTTCACCATCCTACAAGCTTCAGAATATTTTGAAACCCCATTCTCTATTTCAGACGGAATTTACGGATCTACTTTCTTCATAGCAACTGGGTTCCACGGACTCCACGTAATCATCGGCTCCACCTTCCTAATTATTTGCCTACTACGACAATTAAAATACCACTTCACATCCAAACACCACTTTGGCTTCGAAGCAGCGGCATGATATTGACACTTCGTAGACGTGGTATGGCTGTTCCTATATGTTTCCATTTATTGATGAGGATCATACTTTCTTAGTATAATCAGTACATCTGACTTCCAATCAGCTAGTTCTAGTCTAACCTAGAAGAAAGTAATTAACATGACATCTATCTTACTAATTAACATCACGCTAGCCACTATCCTAATTTCCGTCGCCTTCTGACTCCCTCACCTCAATATTTACACCGAAAAAGCCAACCCGTATGAATGTGGATTCGACCCTATAAGCTCTGCCCGCCTACCTTTCTCAATGAAATTCTTCCTAGTAGCAATTACTTTCCTCTTATTCGACCTTGAAATCGCATTACTCCTCCCCCTACCATGAGCAATACAGCTCTCAGACATATACACACCAACAACCATCGCATTCATCCTAATCACAGTACTAGCCCTAGGCCTAGCTTATGAATGAACACAAAAAGGCCTAGAATGGACAGAGTAGCTGGTAATTAGTTTAATTAAAATTAATGATTTCGACTCATTAGATTATGATAATATCATAATTACCAAAAATGACCCCTGCCGTATTTAATATCACTCTAGCTTTCACTTTCTCTTTTCTAGGGGCCCTAATATTCCGAACGCACCTTATGTCCACCCTCCTGTGTCTAGAAGGTATGATATTATCCTTATTTATCCTAGCCACTATCACACCCTTAAATACACACTCAATAATCATACTCCCTATCCCCATCATCATTCTAGTATTCGCTGCCTGCGAGGCAGCTGTGGGTCTGGCCCTACTAGCAAAAATTTCAAACACCTACGGCTCTGACTTTGTACATAACCTAAACCTCCTACAATGCTAAAAATTATCCTACCATCATTAATACTTCTTCCCCTTACCTGATTTTCAAACAACAAAAAAATATGGATTAACGTAACAGCTTACAGCCTACTAATTAATCTTATCTCTATCAGCCTTCTATGACAAAACAATGAAAATAACTTAGGCTTCTCCACTATATTCTCCACTGACCCTCTATCCGCCCCCCTCCTAGTCCTGACAACCTGACTTCTTCCACTGATACTATTAGCCAGCCAAAATCATATCAAAAAAGAACCCGAACACAGCAAAAAACTATACGTTTCTCTCCTAGTGAGTCTACAAACCCTACTCATTGCGACATTCTCCGCCAATGAACTTATTATATTCTACATCCTATTCGAAGCCACCCTCATCCCAACCCTTATCATTATCACCCGATGAGGAAACCAAACAGAACGACTAAACGCTGGCATTTATTTCCTTTTTTATACCTTAGTAGGGTCTATTCCCCTATTAATTGCCCTAGTCTACATTCAAAACTCAGCAGGAACCCTAAACCACATACTAATAGCACTAATCTCTCCATCAATTGACCAAACATGATCCAATAACATCCTATGGTTAGCCTGCATAATGGCTTTTATGGTCAAAATGCCACTATACGGAGTCCACCTATGACTCCCCAAAGCCCATGTAGAAGCCCCTATTGCAGGATCTATAGTCCTAGCAGCAATCTTACTAAAACTAGGAGGCTATGGCATAATACGAATCTCTACAATCCTAGATCCAGTAACCAAATACATAGCCTACCCATTCATTATATTGTCACTATGAGGTATAATCATAACCAGCTCTATCTGTCTCCGACAAACAGACCTAAAATCTCTAATCGCCTATTCTTCAGTCAGCCACATAGCCCTAGTCATTGCCGCCATCATAATCCAAACCCCATGAAGCTTCATAGGGGCCACAACATTGATAGTCGCTCACGGTTTAACATCCTCCCTACTATTCTGCCTAGCAAATACAAACTATGAGCGTATCCACAGTCGAACAATAATCATAGCTCGGGGCCTACAAATAACATTCCCCCTAATGGCCACATGATGAATCATAGCAAGCTTAGCTAATCTTGCCCTACCACCAACAATTAATCTAATAGGAGAATTAATAATTACAGTCTCCCTATTCTCCTGATCAACCCCATCCATCATCCTTCTAGGAGCCAATATTCTCCTTACATCCCTCTACTCAATTTACATAATTGTTACCACACAACGAGGAAAACTTACAAACCACATAAACAACTTACAACCCTCACACACACGAGAACTGACACTTATGGCCCTTCACATCTCACCCCTAACATTACTCACCATCAACCCTAAACTAATCATGGGCCCGACACTGTGTTAACATAGTTTAAAAAAAATATCAGACTGTGAATCTGAAGATAGGATATAAACTCCCTTGTTCACCAAGAAAGTATGCAAGAGCTGCTAACTCATGCCACCGTATTTAAACATCCGGCTTTCTTACTTTTATAGGATAGAAGTAATCCATTGGTCTTAGGAACCAAAAACTTGGTGCAACTCCAAATAAAAGTAATAAACACTATCACATCCTCTATCTTCCTGATCCTAACATTACTAATGTCCCCTATGGCCATCTCATTCACCAATATAGCTAAACACATAGATTTCCCCAATTATGTAACTTCCTGCATCAAATGTGCCTTCTTCATAAGCCTAGTCCCATTATCCTCCTTCTTCAACTCCGGCGCAGAACTTATAATTACAAACTGACAGTGAGTCTCCATTGGATCTATTAAACTATCCCTAAGCCTAAAATTCGACTTCTTCTCCATTATTTTCCTGCCCGTAGCCCTATACGTCACATGGTCAATCATAGAATTCTCTATATGGTATATGCACTCAGACCCTAACCTAAACCGATTTATCAAGTACCTGCTAATATTTCTAATCACCATAATCATCCTGACCACCGCCAACAACCTATTCCAACTTTTCATTGGTTGGGAGGGAGTAGGAATTATGTCCTTCCTACTAATTGGGTGATGGTACGGACGAGCCGATGCAAACACAGCTGCCCTACAAGCCATCCTATATAACCGCATTGGAGACATTGGGCTTATACTAGCCATAGCCTGATTCTGCACAAAAACCAACTCATGGGAACTTCAACAAATCTTCATTACAAACAACCCCGACACTCTCCCACTCGCAGGTCTACTATTAGCCGCCATAGGAAAATCAGCCCAATTCGGCCTTCATCCATGGCTCCCCTCAGCCATAGAAGGACCAACTCCTGTTTCAGCACTGCTCCACTCAAGCACCATAGTCGTCGCAGGGGTGTTCTTACTAATTCGATTTCACCCTCTTATCTCCAACAACAGCACTATTTTAACAGCCATACTATGCCTAGGCGCTATAACTACCCTATTCACAGCAATTTGCGCCCTCACCCAAAATGACATCAAAAAAATCGTAGCATTCTCAACATCAAGCCAACTAGGGCTCATAATAGTTACCCTAGGAATCAATCAACCACACTTAGCTTTCCTACATATCTGCACCCACGCTTTCTTCAAAGCTATACTATTCATATGCGCAGGATCCATCATTCACAACCTCAATGACGAGCAAGACATCCGAAAAATAGGGGGACTAGCAAAACCCATACCATTTACATCCTCCTGCCTAGTAATCGGCAGCCTAGCCTTAACAGGAATACCATTCCTTACAGGATTTTATTCTAAAGACCTAATCATTGAAGCAGCCAACACCTGCTACACCAACGCCTGAGCCCTATCAATTACACTAGCAGCCACCTCTATAACAGCCGTTTATAGCATACGAATCATCTATTTCGTCCTAATAACTAAGCCCCGATTCCCCACCACAATCGCCATTAACGAAGACAACCCATTAATAATTAACCCAATCAAACGACTAGCCCTAGGAAGTATCCTGGCAGGCTTTTTTATTTCATATAACATCCCACCCACAACCATACAAGTAATAACTATACCATGATATATAAAAACTGCAGCCCTAGCAATTACTATTGTAGGATTTACAATCGCGCTAGACCTAAACAACATAACTAACAACTTCAAACCAACAAAACCCCTACCCTCAAACTCATTCTCGACCTCCCTAGGCTACTTCCCAACAATCGTCCACCGACTCCTCCCCATAAAAACACTTAACACAAGCTTTAAGACAGCCCTAACCATACTTGACCTCATTTGACTAGAAAAAGCCATTCCAAAGGCCACCTCCACCATCCACACACTCGCCTCTTCTGTCTTAAGCACCCAAAAAGGAATAGTAAAACTATATTTCCTCTCATACCTAGTGACACTAATCTGTATCCCAATAACTATACTCATCTAATTTCCACGAGTAATCTCAATAATAATGAGCACACCCATGAATAAAGTTCAACCAGAAACAATTATTAGCCATGCAGAACAATCATACAAAGCAGCTACCCCGGCTCCCCCTTCACCCATAAGCCCCAGCTCATCACTATCATAAATAACCCATCCTCCCATACTATTAAATTCTAACATTATATCCGCACCTTCATAATAATTAGTTACAAATAACATACCTATCTCCATAAAAGTGCTTATAAACATAATACCAAATGTCAACCAGCTAGACACTAAAACCTCAGGATAGTTTTCCGCAGATATAGCAGTAGTATAACCAAACACTACCAACATACCCCCTAAATAAATTAAAAACACCATGAACCCTAAAAATGATCCCCCCATCCCTAACACCGCTAAACAACCCGAACACCCACTAATGATTAGACACACCCCACCATAAATAGGTGAAGGTTTTAAAGAAGTGCCTAAACAACCTAGCACAATTGCTGAACTTAGAAAATAAATTAATTCTGTCATAATTCCTACATAGACTTCAACTATGACCAATGACATGAAAAATCATCGTTGTTATTCAACTATAGAAACTCTTAATGACAGTTATCCGGAAAAAACACCCACTAATCAAAATCATCAACCACTCATTCATCGACCTCCCAGCCCCATCAAATATTTCATCATGATGGAACTTCGGCTCTCTACTTGGCCTTTGCTTAATCATCCAAATCCTAACGGGATTATTCTTAGCCATACACTACACATCAGACACATCAACAGCATTCTCATCAGTAGCCCATATCTGTCGAGACGTAAACTACGGCTGACTTATCCGATATTTACACGCCAACGGAGCTTCAATATTTTTCATCTGCTTATTCCTGCACGTAGGACGAGGCGTCTACTATGGTTCCTACAATATAATTGAAACATGGAACATAGGCATTATTTTACTTTTCGCTGTCATAGCCACAGCATTCATAGGCTACGTACTCCCATGAGGCCAAATATCATTCTGAGGCGCCACAGTAATTACAAACCTCTTATCAGCTATCCCCTACATCGGCACATCCCTAGTCGAATGAATCTGAGGAGGGTTTTCGGTAGATAAAGCCACCCTCACACGATTCTTTGCCTTCCACTTCATTCTACCCTTTATTATCACCGCCCTAGTATTAGTCCACCTACTATTCCTTCACGAAACAGGGTCTAATAACCCAACCGGACTAAACTCAGACGCAGACAAAATCCCATTCCACCCTTATTACACAATCAAGGATTTCTTAGGGGTTCTCATCCTATTAATAGTTCTCATAATTTTGGCTTTATTTTTCCCAGATGTGCTCGGAGACCCTGACAATTTTACCCCTGCAAATCCACTCAATACTCCACCACACATTAAACCAGAATGGTATTTCCTCTTCGCCTACGCCATCTTACGATCAATCCCTAACAAGCTAGGCGGGGTCCTTGCCCTAATCCTATCAATTTTAATCTTAGCCCTCATACCCCTCCTCCACACCTCAAAACAACGAACACTCGCCTTCCGCCCAATCACACAAACAATATATTGAATCCTAGTAGCCGACCTCTTCATCCTCACATGAATCGGCGGCCAACCAGTCGAATACCCATTCATTGTTATCGGACAAACCGCCTCAATTGCCTACTTCGCCATCATTGTAATCCTCATACCAATCGCAGGAATAATTGAAAACAACATCTTAGACCTAGATTAAATGTCCTGATAGTATAAATATTACGCTGGTCTTGTAAACCAGTAATGAAAAAGCCTCTTTCTCAGGACATCAAGAAGGAAGGACTACTCCCCCACCATCAACACCCAAAGCTGATATTCTACTTAAACTACTTCTTGTACATAAATTTATTTTACACATAATACATCTATGTATATCGTGCATTAAGTTATATTCCCCTAGCATATAAGCATGTACTATCTATTAATTATCTAAGACATATTATTATTAATCAACATTACTCCTTCATAGCATGTCTATTAAGATCAACTATTTAATTAATGCATTAATCACATACCTGCATATCGTACATACCCCATTTAGTCATAAACTCTTCTTGTCCATACGGATATTCCCCTCCCTATTTGGTCTCTTATCTCCCATCCTCCGTGAAACCAGCAACCCGCCCACCTTATGCCCCTCTCCTCGCTCCGGGCCCATTTTAACTTGGGGGTTACTAATGTGAAACTTTATCAGGCATCTGGTTCTTACCTCAGGGCCATACAATGCTTTATCGTCCATACGTTCCCCTTAAATAAGACATCTCGATGGTACGGGTCTAATCAGCCCATGCAGGACATAACTGTAATCCCGGGCAGTTGGTATTTTTTAATTTTTGGGATGCACCGCCTCAGCATAGCCGTCAAGGCATGAAGTTCAACTTATCGTCCAGACGAACTTATTATTCAAGTGTCATTTATCCCCATAGACATTCCCTCCCCCCCATTAATTCATGGGACCGGGACATACCAGCAAGTCGTACACACATGTAATGCTACCTCCTCCCAACGAACCTCTCTAGAGCATACTCTTCATGTTAGATAGACATAAACTCCATTGAACCCAAGACCCACCTAGCCATATTCCCCCCCCCCGTGTCAAATACCCCAACAACCAAGGGACACATAACCGGGTTCTCGTACATTCGAATAGTCCCCCAAATATGGCTTGAATTTTAGTATTGACCAAAAAAAAAAGCAAAAAACTCAATACCAAAAAACAACCCAAAATTTCCAAAAATTTCAGGTACGATTTCAGTATCGATTTTTTGCCAGGTTAATGTAGCTTATTAAAAGCAAAGCACTGAAAATGCTTAGATGGAT